ACACTTACCAAAACGTCTTCTTCTTTGAACAATAAAGAGGGAAAGAAATAAAAAAAAGTCTAGTCTTTCTCAGTATCTATCTATAAAGATAGTAAGAGCTCATTCCATTGATTGAAATAGAAAATTTCGGAAGAATTTTAGGTTAGAAGAAATTTCCAATCATCGGAATCCCTTTCTTTTCGAAATACAAACACGGGAATCACTGAAATATCTCTTTGAGAGAAAGAGTATGATTCATATCATAGATAACTCCATTGGAGTCCAATGGGATTCGAAATTCAGAGATTTTGATTTTAAATAGTTCAAAACGCGTTGCAGAACGATCTATAAAACAATTGATACGGTTTGATTCCTCAACTCAATTAGTAGTACTTCTAGAGCCCACTTCTTCCCCACACTACGAGTGAAAGGGAAAATGTAAAGACTACCATTAAAGCAGCCCAAGCGAGACTTACTATATCCATGTGAATTATGTCCCCTATCTCTATAAATACGAAGGAATTTTTCCATTATTCCTCCCTAATAATAGTGGAATCCATGGCGCAGAGTCAAAAAGGGATTCTGACCGAACACTATCGAGAAACCAATCCAATAAATCGATTATGATTTCGAATCGGGAAAGATTAAACACAAGCAAAATACGTAGTAAGATCCGAAGGGAATGGGAACATGTAGGAATAAGAATAAAATAATAAGGCCTATTCTTTTTTTGTTTTGTTGACCTTAGTAAGTAAAAACAGACAAGGGAGAAATCACGAAAAACCAGAAATCTCTATCTATTACAGACCTCTATTTCCCCATTTGATCCGGTACCCCCCTTCCCCATTATCGCTCTGAAAGAGGGGGCTTGTCTAGGGGTTGCCGCAAAGAAATTCTTTCTGTTTGCCCCTTTTTCTATAAAAGTCAATTATCAATCCAATCTAATATTGGTTGGATACCTGAGCACTCGGAGATTCTCGCGAGTCCGTCGTATATTGCACCTCCTTCCAAAACTCTTAATTGAATCAGATTTCCTATTCAGGCTCTACAATCTGATTCAAGATCCAGTCATTAGACACTCCCTTAGTAATAGAAGGGAATCGTGAAGTCTTGATAGACCCTCTACCAGTAGATTCGAATATTTCCTTGAATCCTAGATGCGAACGAGCATTCACACTCTTTTTTGTTTAGAAAACCCTCAGACCACATGCTTAGAATCAACAAAGCATTAACAGTCTGTTTCCTCTGCTTCTATCTGTTTCCTCTGCTTCTAACGGGGAAGAATTCTGCAAGTTCTATAAGCGGAACCGAAGAGAAGAAGAGATTTCGAGTTTTTTTGTTGATCAGGCGACACCCGGATTTGAACTGGGGAAAAAGGATTTGCAGTCCCCCGCCTTACCACTCGGCCATGCCGCCAAAATAATACAAAATAGATGAAAATTTTCCCAGATTGCTGAAGTTTTATTGTACTTGGATTTTGACTCCTGTTTTCCTTAATCCTTTTCCTAAAAGAAACACCCTTTTTGGATTTTATCCATCCCTTCGATTGATTGTATAGTATTGGAAAATCCACAATGCTAAAAACATTCTCTGGCTTTTCTATTGAGAAATCAAATGTGGATTTTCAGCCGACAAACTTGAACCATTAACTATTGACTGCTTAGTTCGAATTAATGACGATTCTGGGATTTGAATCGCAAATTGTGTTTTCCTAATGACATAAGAAAATACAAATTGAGACAGAACTAATCAGTATTTATTTTTTCAATCAAAAAATCCTTCTCAATTTCAATTATAACAAAACATATCAGTATATGTAAACCCCAGAACATAAATTGTTACACAGATATCTATTATTTAGATATATTGTCTATAGGTAATTATCATAAAATTATCCTACTTCACTTCAATTTTGCATTAAATAGAAATTCTCTTTTGATAGAACACGACCCGGACTGTCCCGAATAGAACCAGCAATAAAAGAGAAGTCGGATATTATAGCTATCCGCATACGTGTTTAATAAGTGCAACCCTTCTTATACACTTCAAATCATATTCTATTCAAAAATCAGTAAAGTATAAAGTAGAAATATTTCTCTTCTCTGCGAATCGTTTTTTTTTTTGAATAACGAAATCTCTAACATAAAGACGGTTAAGTGCTAAAAAAATGGATCCTATGTTGTTTCTGATTTTTCTGTCTTTGTATTTATCTCCCAAATACCGAATCCTTTTATTTTTCTCAAATTCGAATATGTAATATCATATTAATGGTATAATTGAAATCCTTTTTGTTTTGCTATTATATACAAAACCTTATGACTTTAACTTTAATAAGTCTAAGTGACAGAATTCTGTTTCTAAGACTGTTTTATCAATTCCTTTCCATTTTGATCTGTTGCAACTTCCAATTTAAGTAGAAAATTCTCTTTATTCCTCCGTTCAAACGTAGTTCATACATTTCATTCCAAATATGGAGTTGGATAAAATTTCATGTGATTCAGTAAACAGAATAGAAATTCCA